ATCAAAAATCCTTCAATTCTCAAATCAAAAGAGAATAGAATAAACCATACTTTCATACAATATCTTAATTGAATTATATGTAATGATCAATAAATTCCGTTTAATTCTACGTCTACATGTATAAAAATTCTAGTAATCTATTTTATAGATAATAGATATTTAGACTTGAGTTGACGAACAACCAGTACCAATATTAGTGTTTATTAGTGTCGACTAGAAATGGGGCGTGGCCAAGTGGTAAGGCAACGGGTTTTGGTCCCGCTATTCGGAGGTTCGAATCCTTCCGTCCCAGAACATACCTGACCCACGATCATTTTATTAATCTATAATTTTATTAATCTATAATAAAAAAGAAAATATATATCTATATCATAATCTATATCATAATAAAATATATCAAAATAAAGATTGTCTTTTCGACCAGTCTTCCGTTTAAGAGTATAATATTGTTATAGAATGTGATTCTTATTTCTTTTTTTTTTTTTTATTAATCATATCTTTTTCACAAATTTAATCGAGTTCAAATAACACGCATATGAAACAAAATTTTGATTTGTTAAATATTACTGATTTTACAATATGAAATATGAAAAAATAACAACCTAAATCTTCAATCTTTCCTTACATCAGTCTTTTTTTTTATTAATCATTGATGGTTTAATCCAATATGGATTTATCTTTCTCTTAATGATGATAAAAAGCGAATGGTACTTACTGTAAAACCTTATGCAAATAATGATATAGGGTAGGAAACTATTCAATCAATTAAATCTTTTTAATGATTTCTTATGAGTTCTTGGTACTCTAAGAAGTGTGAAATTGTTGAATTTATCCTATCACGTTACTTGAAGATAGATATTCAAAATAACTTGTTTATTCGTGTTTATTTATTCATGTTATGTTAGTTATAATTAAAAAAAAATTATAAACAATGGGGTTAAATTGATTGAATTCTTGTTGAGACTTCGTCATACATTATCCATTCTTCATATAGAAGAAAAAAGTATAGATTATTTAGAAGAAAAAAGTATAGATTATTTAGAAGAAAAAAGTATAGATTATTATGTACCGACCGAACCGATGATTATTCACGATTCCATAATTGAATCAATTACATACTGGTTCCAAACTGAAGGAATGTTATGGTAAAACTTCGTTTAAAACGATGTGGCAGAAAGCAACGTGCGACTTGAAGGACATGATCAGCTGTGGATTCTTACATCCACCACTTTTTTATATTATATAGGAACGAAAGTGCTCTTGGCTCGACATCATTTGTTCTGTTCCACTGGAACCCTCATTTTTGAGAGTGTTGCCATGTAAATAGTACACGATGGAGCTCGAGTAGAACGTATTGATTAATTTCTCAAGGGCAAGAATCTAAGGTTAGTATCGATCAATAAATTGGAACAACTTCGTAAGTATATTTTAGATATATAAATCTAAAGGATCCAATTCGATAAAATTTAAAAGTTAATTTTGTTGGAATTGGTAAAACTCTTTTGATCAAATCAAAAGTAAAGTGTATTACGTAGGAATCAACCATTCATACGATTCTTTGATAGAAAGAAATCACAAAAAATGGTATGTTGCTGCCGTTTTGAAACGATTTAAAGATCACCGAAGTAATGTCTAAACCCAATGATTCAAGGCAAAGATAAAGATCCTGGAACAAGGAAATACCGTTTTCAATTGTCTCAACAACCAGATCATATTTAAGAATCAAAATAGATTCTAAAGGAGACAGACAAAAAGGGTTAGAGACCACTCAATAAATTTAATACCTAAAAGGTTTCTTTTGAGTTATTTGAGAGTTATTCAACTTGAGTTATGAGGATACAAATAATTTTTTTTTTGGGGGGGGGGGGGGAAGACTAAGAAAAAGTATTTAAAMTAAAATCAATAATATAATGAATTTGATGATTTTATGGATCTATTTGATATTATGATTCTATACATAGACATAATTTAGAATTTTCTCGAGCCGTACGAGGATAAAACTTCTTATACGTTTCTAGGGGGGGGGGAGTATTGTTCATCTATCCCAATGAGCCATTTATCGAATCGTTGCAATTGATGTTCGATCCCGACGAGAGGGAAGAGATCTTCGTAAAGTGGGTTTTTATGACCCGATAAAGAATCAAATCTATTTAAATGTTCCTGCTATTCTATATTTCCTTGAAAAAGGTGCTCAACCTACAGGAACTGTTCATGATATTTCAAAAAGGGCGGGGGTTTTTACGGAACTTCGCCCTAATCAACAAATAAAATTCAATTAATGAAAATAAAAAAATGTGGATGATTTGTATATAGCCTTGTATAACCTTTTTGTTTCTTTGCTATTTCCTCTTTTGTTCTATTTATATCATACTAATTATATCATACTCAATTTATTATTGTTACTATAAAAGAGTGTCTTTTATAACGACAAAAATCGATTTATATTTTATTGATATAAATTTTATTGATATATATAAAATAGATAGAAAAAGATTAAGTG